ATCAACTTGTTGGTCTTATGGTATATCTTAGTATAGAGGATGATACTAAGGATCTTTATTTGTTTATAAACTCCCCCGGTGGGTGGGTAATACCAGGAATAGCTATTTATGATACTATGCAATTTGTGCCACCCGATGTACATACAATATGCATGGGATTAGCGGCTTCAATGGGATCTTTCATTCTGGTCGGAGGAGAAATTACCAAACGTCTAGCATTCCCTCACGCTTGGCGCCAATGAGTTTTTTATTTGTTTGAGAAAAAAAGACTATGCCTTCGCCATATGGAACATGAATAATAAGCAAAAATAGCATGGCATTTTAAGTTCGATATGAACAAACCTTTTTGTTTTTTTATAACATGAAATTAAGTATCGAAATAGTAGTATGAAACAAAGGTTATTTCCGATTTCATTTTATATGTCGGAGGTATGTTTCAGCGTCACAAACCATTTTTCTTACACATCAGAAGTGCCTTTCTGATATTTATGTTATAAAAAAGAAAATAAAAAAGAAGATCTTTTTTTCCTTACCCTTATGATCGGGTCAGAAAAAACCTTGGGATTGCTAAATTAAAGATGAGATAAATAAGAAATATATAAAGCAACAGAACCATCATAGTATTTTTGACTTCTACGAAAGGAAGGGTGGTAAATGGATCATTCAACGATCTGGATCGAATGGATTCTATTTTTCTCGAGTACCTTTGTCCCGTTCTTTCCGGACGGAGGGGAAAAGGTCAATTCCATTGCGGAGCCGTATGCAATGTACAAAAGATGCCTGTACGGTTGTTCAATTCTATCTTTTTATTATTTGTTATTTTTCCTTACCTTCAACCAATCATGTAAGATAGAGAAGCCGTTCATGATGGATGTTATATAATCAGGGTTATGATTCACCAACCTGCTAGTTCTTTTTATGAGGCACAAGCAGGGGAATTCATCCTGGAAGCAGAAGAACTACTGAAACTTCGTGAAACCCTCACAAGGGTTTATGTGCAAAGAACCGGTAACCCCTTATGGGTTGTATCCGAAGACATGGAAAGGGATGTTTTTATGTCAGCAACGGAAGCCCAAGCTTATGGCATTATTGATCTTGTGGCAGTCGAAAATACGGGGGATTTCGCGTAAATCCATGATTCCATTTCAAACAAAGGGTAATTTGAATTTTCCGTAAGTTGATATTAAATATTTTTATTTTATCCAATTAAAATATTTATTCAATTGAAGGGAAATAATCCATAATTATCAGGTTAAGATCGATCTAAACCAGCCCATTATAATCCCATCATATATATATACGATTCAACATGCCAACTATTAAACAACTTATTAGAAATGCAAGACAGCCAATCAGAAATGTCACGAAATCTCCCGCTCTTCGAGGATGCCCTCAGCGTCGAGGAACATGTACTAGGGTGTATGTGCGACTCGTTTAGATCATGAGCTCGAACAAATGAGACAATTGTTCCAGTATCAATGACCAGTACCAATGAATAGATAGAATAGAAAAAATAGAAGAATACTGTTTACTATCTAAAAAAAAAAAAGGATTTATCATATACCTCTATTGATTGTGTATGAATTTTATGGTTTCTGTTGGTGCAAATCCAATCACCTCAATTTGAGATGAAAATCAATTCTCCATTGGTAGCAAAAAAGTTATCCATTAAGCGGGGAAATGATATTTAAGAAACAAAACTATTATGCTCCTATTCTTGAAATAACGGACTAACAGGGTCAGCTACCTAACCAACTTTCATAATTAAATGCCGTCACTGTATGGATAGCTCTCATTGTGAAAAGACCTATTACTGTATAATTCTTGGGTAGAGCCAAAAAGTGCGAACTGTACAAGTTACCAAAAACATTGATTAAATGGGATGGGAGAAAGAGCTCCGGTGTATAGAGAGGACCTCACCGTTTAAGAAGTAACCATAGAAACGAAGGAATCCACTATTTTTATTCTAAATAATTGTGATTGATTTTACAATTTTTTTTATCAGTCGAATTTCTTATTTACACACACAAGCGAAAGACCTGACTGAAAGAACTCAAAAATCGTGGTTGGGAAGGTTATAGTAGCAAAAGCCATTGGAATTCATATTTTATATATCGGAATAATCCGTTTTGTTATTAAGAGAACCGGGGATAAAAGAATGACTGAACGAACAGAAATCAATTAGTTATTCATGAAAGTTTAATTTGATTAAATGACCAGAGTTAAACGAGGATATATAGCTCGGAGACGCCGAACAAAAATTCGTTTATTTGCATCAAGCTTTCGAGGGGCTCATTCAAGACTTACTCGAACTATTACTCAACAGAAAATGAGAGCTTTAGTTTCTGCTTATAGAGATAGAGGTAGGCAAAAGAGAGATTTTCGTCGTTTGTGGATCACTCGAATAAATGCAGTAACTCGCGAGAACGAGGTTTCCTATAGTTATAGTAGATTGATACATGGTCTGTACAAGAGGCAAGTGCTTCTTAATCGTAAAATACTTGCGCAAATAGCTATATCGAATAAGAATTGTCTTTGCATCATTTCCAAAAAGATCATTAAATAAAAGAGATTTTTATATTATATATAGGAATGGTTAAAAAAAATTCCCCGGAGAATAAACTCCGGGAAGATAGAATAAAAATAAATTAAGATAAGTAGTATAAATGAACGAACATGTTTCAATAAAAAAATAAATGGATTTATTCTTCTCCATTTTTTTATTACAACACAATAATTAAATACGGATTCTAATTCTAGTCTTTTTCTAAAACTTCAATGTTGAGTTAAGATTGAAGTTTTGAGTCAATTGAAGAGTATAGTATGCCTATTTATTTCTGGTTCTAGGACCAGTAGCTCTAGGGATCGACTCGGTTCTCTCAAATTGTTTCTCATTATTAAGAAAAGGTAACAAAGATAAAATACGAGCTTGTTTTATAGCAATAGTAATTAATCGTTGTTGTTTCAAGGTTAATCTATTCACTCGTCTAGATAATATTTTTCCTTGTTCACTAATAAATCGACTAATTAAACTCATGTTTCTATAATCAATTCGATCCCCCGATCCAATTGGGGGCAAACGCCTACGAAAAGATCGCTTGGGTTTATGAAAGGGTTGCTTGGATTTATCCATAGTTTAGTCCTTATCTCTAAAATCCTATTTCTTCATACATTTTAGATACGATCGAAATAGGGTTTTATTTCTATATTTATATATGTTATATTCTATATATATATATATAATATATCTTATTAATCTCTTCCTACTCTTTGGATTGAAAGAATCGCCAACAGGCTCTGGTCGATCTATTTCTTCACTTCTACATGAATTGTATGCTTGTTACAATAGCGACAAAATTTTTTCAATTCTAATCGACTGGGTGTATTGTGTCGATTCTTTTGAGTAACATATCTAGAAACACCCGGAACTTCCTTAGTGACACCATTTTCATTTCGGCCACAACTGTTACATTCTAAAATAACTCTGACTCTGACATCTTTACCTTTGGCCATGGACCTCCTTTGCTTTGGATTTTGGATCGACTCAACTCTTCTATTTTCAACCCGAACCGAAGAAGAAGAAAGGAACATAAAATCAAAAAATCAATAGAAGTTACTAAAATTTCATTTCGAAAGTTTTCATTATAACGTAATAATTAACTAATACAACTTTTTCTAACTATCCATTTTTTTTTAGTCTAATCAATAGTACTTCATTTATATATTTTATATTATTTTTTTTTGTGGAGCCTGTCTTAGACCCATTTCAATCCTACTAATCAAATTCGATCTTAGACCCATCGATCAGATGCTGGAACCTTTTATTGTTTATATTTTCTTCCTATCCTAAATAACTCAAAAGAAGGGGGTGAGATAAATTAGTCACATAGAACTCTTTGTATCTCTAAATTGATTGATTTCTTCTCATATCAATAACTCGAATTAAAAAAAAGGGAATGACAAGGCATCTGGGAATAAACGATTAATTTCTATCAATAAACCTGCTAAAACCGCAAACCATAGAGTACTCAGTACAGGTGCCACAGAGAGATATGTTTTTAGATCTTGCATTGAAAATCCTCCTTCTTTATTGTAATACATGTATGATTAGATGCTGAAACTAAATTAAGGATCGCTCATATTTTTATGCAACATTTATAACTAAAATGTCTATGTGCAATGAGCCAGTAAAAGGTCCTGCCCCTATAAAACAGAAAAAAAACGAGAACCCCTTCCCTTCTTCCTTAACATCAACGATAAATTGTCATTCTTTTTTTTATCTTATACATCATTTCAGATGTATATAGTTTATTATATGTATATGAAACAAAAAAGAAGAAATGGCAAGAAAATTTTATGATATGATAGATAAAGAAGAAAATAATGATGTGGAAAACAAGACAGGGCTTTTGTACAATGACACTGTACAACAATTGAAAAAAGGGATGTAGCGCAGCTTGGTAGCGCGTTTGTTTTGGGTACAAAATGTCACGGGTTCAAATCCTGTCATCCCTACCTATTACTCCTCCTATGGGCAGTAACGGGGGATTAATTGAGATCGGTTAGAATTGGACATAATCTTTCATTTTATCATACTATATGTATCCAAGATTTTTTGATTTTATTGAATTAAGGGTACAAACAAAAGGAATCCTTTTCCTTACAGTTGTATCTTCTGTCATAAGAAAGCGCTCTTAGTTCAGCTCGGTAGAACGTGGGTCTCCAAAACCCGATGTCGTAGGTTCAAATCCTACAGAGCGTGAATTTGTTCTTTGTTATATTGAATAACAATAAACTAACTTAAAAAGTTGAATGACAACTCAAATTTGACCTCCTGCGGAGAGGAGGTCAATCAAAATCACAAAATAAATGTTACTTAATCAATCAAAGGTCCAGCTGATCACCACGTCGGTATTGTAAATACGCCGTTACGAATAATCCTGCCAAAGTAATAGGAATTAGACCTAACACGATTCCAAATAGAAAAACTTCAATCATTT